CAGGAAACGGATAATGTCCAACTTAGAGTTGTCAATTATATCCTTTATGGAAATGGAAAGTCCATTCGAGGAATTTATCACACAAATATTCAATTAGTTCGGACTTGTTTAGTATTGAATTGGGACCAAGAAAAAAAAGGTTCTATAGAAGAGGTTCATGCTTCCTTTGTTGAGGTAAGGGCAAATGATCTGATTCGCGATTTCATAAGAATTGAGTTAGTCAAGTCTACTACTTCGTATACCGGAAAAAGGTATGATACGGCGGGTTCGGGATTAATTCACGATAATCAATTAGATCGTACCGATATCAATCCTTTTTTTTCCAAGGAGAAGATTCAATCATTTACCCAACATCAAGGAACTCTCGGTACGCTGTTGAATCAAAATAAGGAATGCCAGTCTTTGATAATTTTGTCATCATTCAATTGTTCTCGAGTTAGTCTATTCAACGGTTCGAAATATAACAATGTAACAAAAGAGTCGGACCCCATAACCCCAATTAGGGATTTGTTGGGTCCCTTGGGTACTATTGTACCTAAAATAGTGAATTTTTATTCATCTTTCCATTTAATAACTCATAATCAGATCTTGTTCAATAAATATTTTATACTTGACAATTTGAAACATACTTTCCAAGTACTTCAAGTATTTCATTATGCTTTAATAGATGAAAATAAAAGGATTTTTAATTATAATCCCGATTCCTGCAGTAACATCATTTTGAATCCATTCTATTTAAATTGGTGCTTTCTCCAACCCAATTATTGGGAAGAGACATCCACAATAATTAGTCTTGGACAATTTCTTTGTGAAAATTTATGTCTATTTAAATATGGACCACACATCAAAAAATCCGGTCAAATTTTAATTGTTCATGTTGACTCTTTAGTTATAAGAGCAGCTAAGCCCTATTTGGCCACTCCAGGAGCAACTGTTCATGGACATTATGGAGAAACCCTTTATGAAGGAAATACATTAGTTACATTTATATATGAAAAATCCCGATCTGGTGACATAACACAGGGTCTTCCAAAAGTGGAACAAATCTTAGAAGTGCGTTCGATTGGTTCAATATCGATGAACCTTGAAAGGAGAGTTGAAAGTTGGAACGAACATATACCAAGAATTCTTGGAATTCCCTGGGGATTCTTGATTGGAGCTGAGCTAACCATAGCTCAAAGTCGTATCTCTTTGGTTAATAAGATCCAAAAAGTTTATCGATCCCAGGGGGTACAGATCCATAATAGACATATAGAGATTATTGTACGTCAAGTAACATCAAAAGTGTTGGTTTCAGAAGACGGAATGTCTAATGTTTTTTTACCAGGAGAATTAATCGTATTGTTGCGAGCGGAACGAGCAGGACGTGCTTTAGACCAAGCGATCTGTTATCGGGCAATCTTATTGGGAATAACGAAGGCATCCCTGAATACTCAAAGTTTCATATCCGAAGCAAGTTTTCAAGAAACTGCTAGAGTTTTAGCAAAAGCTGCTCTACGAGGTCGTATTGATTGGTTGAAAGGCCTAAAAGAAAATGTTGTTCTGGGGGGAATTATCCCTGTCGGTACCGGATTCAAAAAATTAGTGTATCGTTCAAGACAAGACAAGAACATTCATTTGGAAATCAAAAAGAAAAATCTATTCGAGTTGGAAATGAGAGATATTTTGTTACACCATAGAGAATTTTTTTGTTCTTGCGTCCCAAACAATTTCCATGAGACACCAGAAAAATCATTTACGCGATTTCATAATTCCTAATGGGATATTCATTCCTTTTACTTTCTAGTTATTGATTTGCTAATAAATAATAAAAAAAAAATGAATGTTGTGGCTATGTATCAACGGTCAATTCCGGTAGAAGGTTCCGTCGGAACAATTTTGTTCAAAAAAAGAGAAAGTGTGGGAAAAATGACAAGAAGATATTGGAACATAAATTTGGAAGAGATGATGGAAGCAGGAGTTCATTTTGGTCATGGTACTAAGAAATGGAATCCTAGAATGGCCCCTTACATCTCTGCAAAGCGCAAAGGCATTCATATTACAAATCTTACTAGAACTGCTCGTTTTTTATCAGAAGCCTGTGATTTAGTTTTTGATGCAGCAAGTGGGGGAAAAAATTTCTTAATCGTCGGTACCAAAAATAAAGCAGCGGATTCAGTAGCATCAGCTGCAATAAGGGCTCGATGTCATTATGTTAATAAAAAATGGCTTGGGGGTATGTTAACAAATTGGTCTACTACAGAAACGAGACTACATAAGTTTAGGGACTTAAGAGCAGAACAAAAGATGGGAAAACTCAACGGTCTTCCCAAAAGAGATGCTTCCATGTTGAAGAGAAAATTATCCACTTTGCAAACATATCTGGGTGGGATTAAATATATGACGGGGTTGCCCGATATTGTAATCATCGTCGATCAGCAAGAAGAATATACAGCTCTTCGAGAATGTGTAATTTTGGGGATTCCGACGATTTGTTTAATCGATACAAATTGTGACCCAGATTTCGCAGATATTTCGATTCCAGCCAACGATGACGCTATAGCTTCAATCCGATTTATTCTTAACAAATTAGTATCTGCAATTTGTAAGGGTCGTTCTAGCTATATAAGAAGTTGTTGATTATGATTATGTTATGATTAAGAATAATAAGATTAGTTGGAAATTTCATAGATTTATTGAATTGGTTACTATTCTTGTCTTGTATAAAAAAAGAGAAAATAGGGATATTTTTATTATTTATGTGATTTCTTGATATCCTAAATATATGATTAATTATTTAAGTAGATGAGTTGAGAAAGAGATGGTTGAATCAAAATAATTCCTTTTTTAAAGTTCGATTTCTTCCGAGGACAATATGAATGTTATACCATGTTCCATTAAAACGCTCAAAGGATTATATGATATATCAGGTGTAGAAGTAGGCCAACATTTATATTGGCAAATAGGAGGTTTACAAATTCATGCCCAAGTACTTATCACTTCTTGGGTCGTAATTGCTATCTTATTAGGTTCAGTCATCATAGCCGTTCGGAATCCACAAACCATTCCGACTGATGGTCAGAATTTCTTCGAATATGTCCTTGAATTTATTCGAGACTTGAGCAAAACTCAGATTGGAGAAGAATATGGTCCTTGGGTTCCCTTTATTGGAACTATGTTCCTATTTATTTTTGTTTCGAACTGGTCAGGTGCCCTTTTACCTTGGAAAGTCATACAGTTACCTCATGGGGAGTTAGCCGCCCCCACGAATGATATAAACACTACCGTTGCTTTAGCCTTACCCACGTCAGTGGCATATTTTTATGCGGGTCTTACCAAAAAAGGATTAGGTTATTTCGGGAAATACATTCAACCAACCCCCATACTGTTACCAATTAACATCCTAGAAGATTTCACAAAACCCTTATCTCTTAGTTTTCGACTTTTCGGGAATATATTGGCCGATGAATTAGTAGTTGTTGTTCTTGTTTCTTTAGTACCCTCAGTAGTTCCTATACCTGTTATGTTTCTTGGATTATTTACAAGTGGTATTCAAGCTCTTATTTTTGCAACTTTAGCCGCGGCTTATATAGGGGAATCCATGGAGGGTCATCATTGATTACCTTTCTAAATAGTTTTTTTTAAGCTTATCCCAATTAAGGAAATGGATGGTTCAAGATAATCGACTCGGTTCTTGGTTGGGGAACATAATAAATACAAATATGTATGTATATATGACTAGAGTTGTAGGAGGAAAGATAGACGATATTACGAAATTGTGAAAAAAAAAAGATGGGTCATGGTAGATATATGTAATGTCTATAAGTCCAGCCAGACCCCTCGAAGAATGGTTCTCGAATCCGATTCAATATAAAATAAGGGGGTTTACGTTATGAAAGAAATAAATGTATATGTGATATTAGATATATACTAGTTTTATAGAGTTTCCCCCTATCTATATTTTTTCTTATTTGAATTCGAAGTTTTTATTCGACTCGATAGATTTTAGTAATCAAATTAAGTACAAATTTATTGGTTGCTTGTATCATTAACTATTTTTTTTTTGTATGAGGAACTTATCATGAATCCACTGATTTCTGCCGCTTCCGTTATTGCTGCTGGATTGGCCGTAGGGCTTGCTTCTATTGGACCTGGAGTTGGTCAAGGTACTGCTGCAGGTCAAGCTGTAGAAGGTATTGCAAGACAACCGGAAGCAGAAGGTAAAATACGAGGTACTTTATTGCTTAGTCTAGCTTTTATGGAAGCTTTAACAATTTATGGGTTGGTCGTGGCATTAGCACTTTTATTTGCGAATCCTTTTGTTTAATTTCATCCTAGAATTCAAATGTAAATAAAAAAGTACGTTCCATACTTTTTTCGTATTTTATTAACTCGTTGCCATTTACTTCTGCAAATTACCTCAATACTTTACTCTTACAATTATGTATTTATTTGTTGAGACAATACCTCGGGAAGGACTTATTTGAGGATGAGGAATTAGTGGATTCGCTCGCTTTCTTCCCGTCTACCACGGAAATGGAAGGCTTTTTTACTTTTATTTTAGGAAGTCTTTCAACAAAGGAAATATTTCGCAATTGACATGAGACCTAGGACCTAACCTAATTAAGTATCTTAATTGGGAACTTAAAAAAAAAAGGGGGGGGGCGAGCAAAGTGATACAAAAAGAACTCTGTTCTTTGTTAGTCCTATCTATACTATAAGAGGAGAACATATGAAAAATGTAACCGATTCTTTCCTTTCCTTGGGCCACTGGCCATCCGCCGGGAGTTTCGGGTTTAATACCGATATTTTAGCAACAAATCTAATAAATCTAAGTGTAGTGCTTGGCGTATTGATTTTTTTTGGAAAGGGAGTGTGTGCGAGTTGTATATTTCAAGAATAGGTTGGAGCCAACCAGCTGCACTTTTTTTTTCTAGTATAGGATAAATAGGGAAAAAAGTGCACGATCTCGGCGAATGACTTCTGACTAAATACATAAATCATATGTAAGAACCATAGCA